GTCAATGATGCATTACATTAATTATATTCATAAAATTTTTTCTAAAATAATCAAAATCTCAAAATATTTAATTCTATTTTTTTCTTATTTCTTATTATTTCTTATTAATTTAATAAAAAAATAAAGTAAAAGCGGGTAGCGGGAATCGAACCCGCATCGTTAGCTTGGAAGGCTAGGGGTTATAGTCGACGTTGATTCATCATTTTTAACGTCTCTAATTCAAAACTGAACGTGAAACTTTGGTTTCATTCGGCTCCTTTATGGAAGATGTATAAATTCCTATATTAAGACATGAACGAAAAAAAAAATTCCACCCATAACATCTATGTCAGCTTTTCTGTCTGAATGTATTCAGAACAACCCGCTTTCTAGACGATCCCTATAGAAAAGAGGGGGATTATATTATAACAACCTTTCTAGTTACTTCGTTCTCTATTTCTATGTGAGAGAATCCTTAGGAAAAGCATTTTGTTTCTACCGAGCTAAAACAATTTGTCGATGTCTCTAGTAAACCAAAGTCATTGTTTAATAGCCATTTTGCTTCAATTTCCGTAATACAAATTCCAAATTAAAGATTTAGTTACGATTAGAAAGCCACTTTCTATCTTTATCCATGGATCCTTTACTCATACTTATTCAATTAGAAGTATTGATCTAATTAAAAAAAAAAATTATGTTTCGTAATCTCATAATCCAATTTTTCAATTTTTAATTGATTCTTGGATACAAATCACGAGAATGTATATTCTTCCTCGAATTTTTCATTGAGAGGTAAAGGATTAAATCCTTTTAAGAAATAAAGTTTTTGGTCGGAATGAAATATTAATCAAACCGAAAGACCCCTTAACTATATAAAGGATTATAGAACGAATCACACTTTTACCACTAAACTATACCCGCTACAATCCGATTATTGTATATAAATGAACCTTTTGTCGAACAAGAAAATGGGTCGTAATAAAAAGTGAAAAGAGTAAAAAGAAAGGATAGGATCATAAAATAATCATGAAAATTAGAGCGTTTACGTGTTGTATCAGAGAACCCAATGAGATTCGGAAAAGAGAATTCATTAAATTTCAATAACTAAAACTAAATAACAAGTGTTTTTTTGCCGGAGGTTTTTGACCTAGACGTCTCGACAAAACTACTTAAGCCATAACATACATGAAAATGTATTGTGCAAGAATCCACAGTTCCCTTTTTGTTATTTATTTACTTTACTAAAATAAAAGGAATAAAGAAAATAAAGAATAAATATAAAAAATTAAGATAAGAAACGACACTTTGATTCGATATCATTTGATTCTATATCATAGAAATCAAAAGAGTTTTTATTTTTCCAATCGTAATAACAAGCAAGTATTTTAGTTTTCAAATAAAAAAAAATTATTTATGATTCGTTGGAACAATAAATGGCGGGCCCGGCCTGGTCAGTACTTAGCCGGGCCGTGGAACTAAAAAGCACTCTCGGATGAAAAAAAAATATTATGAAGGGCTCTTTCAATCCTTATTTTTTATAATGTAACATAGTATTATCCTTTTTCAATTGGGAGGAGAGATGGCTGAGTGGACTAAAGCGTCGGATTGCTAATCCGTTGTACGAGTTTTTCGTACCGAGGGTTCGAATCCCTCTCTTTCCGTTTTTGTTGATGACTTGGTATTTTCTTTCGAATTTTTCGCGAGCTCTTTTTATTTTTAATAGTTAAAAATGTGTAATAGATAAAATCCTACTAAGAACATTTAAAAATCAAGCAAGGAAAACCTTATCTTTTATTCTTCACGTCCAGGATTACGTCCTGGATCATTAGACAGGAATCCGAAAATAAAGAGAGAAACAAAGAATATCACTACCGTGTAAACAAATAGTTTGAGAGTAAGCATTACATAATCTCCAAGATTTTTTTTAGTAAAAAAGAGAATAGATTCTCCGTTTTTATACCGCATACCCTACTATTTTGATTTTTTATTTTGACACCAAGAAATAAAGTGGGGTGATCCAGATTTTTCGCGGTTGTACAAGAATTTCAATATTTGAATTGAGGGTGTAAGACTTATCTGATCTTATCAATTCTTTTCTTTGAATTTTTTTTTTTTTCGATAAATCATGAATTTGTCTAGACATTATTAAATTAAAGATATCATCGAAAACTTACAGCAGCTTGCCAAACAAAGGCTAAGAGAAAAAAAAACAGGGGTATTACTGGCATAACATCTACGATTGGATTTAAAAAAGCGTAGGCCTCGGGCAATTTGGCGACGAAAAAACTACTTGAATAAAGAGCAGAATTAAGACAGATACAGATCAAACTAAATATATTAAGCATAACAAACATTTTGTTCTTGAGGATAATTGTATTTTATTTATTTTGATTGATTGATTGAGTTATTAATAAATTGAGTTTTTTATTATTTTATTATTATAAATATGTTATTATTCATAGAAAAGAAAAATGAATAAAAAGAAAATAAGATAGACCAAAAAACTTTCTTTGATTTGAACTCACCCAATCAAAAATCCTTCAATTCTCAAATCAAAAGAGAATAGAATAAACCATACTTTCATACAATATCTTAATTGAATTATATGTAATGATCAATAAATTCTGTTTAATTCTACGTCTACATGTATAAAAATTCTAGTAATCTATTTTATAGATAATAGATATTTAGACTTGAGTTGACGAACAACCAGTACCAATATTAGTGTTTATTAGTGTCGACTAGAAATGGGGCGTGGCCAAGTGGTAAGGCAACGGGTTTTGGTCCCGCTATTCGGAGGTTCGAATCCTTCCGTCCCAGAACATACCTGACCCACGGTCATTTTATTAATCTATAATTTTATTATTTTATAATAAAAAATAAAATATATATCTATATCATAATCTATATCATAATAAAATATATCAAAATAAAGATTGTCTTTTCGACCAGTCTTCCGTTTAGGAGTATAATATTGTTATAGAATGTGATTCTTATTTCTTTTTTTTTTTTTTTTATTAATCATATCTTTTTCATATCTTTTTCACAAATTTAATCGAGTTCAAATAACACGCATATGAAACGAAATTTGGATTTGTTAAATATTACTGATTTTACAATATGAAATATGAAAAAATAACAACCTAAATCTTCAATCTTTCCTTACATCAGTCTTTTTTTTTATTAATCATTGATGGTTTAATCCAATATGGATTTATCTTTCTCTTAATGATGATAAAAAGCGAATGGTACTTACTGTAAAACCTTATGCAAATAATGATATAGGGTAGGAAACTATTCAATCAATTAAATCTTTTTAATGATTTCTTATGAGTTCTTGGTACTCTAAGAAGTGTGAAATTGTTGAATTTATCCTATCACGTTACTTGAAGATAGAGATTCAAAATAACTTGTTTATTCGTGTTTATTTATTCATGTTATGTTAGTTATAATTAAAAAAATAATTATAAACAATGGGGTTAAATTGATTGAATTCTTGTTGAGACTTCGTCATACATTATCCATTCTTCATATAGAAGAAAAAAGTATAGATTATTATGTACCGACCGAACCGATGATTATTCACGATTCCATAATTGAATCAATTACATACTGGTTCCAAACTGAAGGAATGTTATGGTAAAACTTCGTTTAAAACGATGTGGCAGAAAGCAACGTGCGACTTGAAGGACATGATCAGCTGTGGATTCTTACATCCACCACTTTTTTATATTATATAGGAACGAAAGTGCTCTTGGCTCGACATCATTTGTTCTGTTCCACTGGAACCCTCATTTTTGAGAGTGTTGCCATGTAAATAGTACACGATGGAGCTCGAGTAGAACGTATTGATTAATTTCTCAAGGGCAAGAATCTAAGGTTAGTATCGATCAATAAATTGGAACAACTTCGTAAGTATATTTTAGATATATAAATCTAAAGGATCCAATTCGATAAAATTTTAAAGTTAATTTTGTTGGAATTGGTAAAACTCTTTTGATCAAATCAAAAGTAAAGTGTATTACGTAGGAATCAACCATTCATACGATTCTTTGATAGAAAGAAATCACAAAAAATGGTATGTTGCTGCCGTTTTGAAACGATTTAAAGATCACCGAAGTAATGTCTAAACCCAATGATTCAAGGCAAAGATAAAGATCCTGGAACAAGGAAATACCGTTTTCAATTGTCTCAACAACCAGATCATATTTAAGAATCAAAATAGATTCTAAAGGAGACAGACAAAAAGGGTTAGAGACCACTCAATAAATTTAATACCTAAAAGGTTTCTTTTGAGTTATTTGAGAGTTATTCAACTTGAGTTATGAGGATACAAATAATTTTTTTTTTTTGGGGGGGGGGAGACTAAGAAAAAGTATTTAAACTAAAATCAATAATATAATGAATTTGATGATTTTATGGATCTATTTGATATTATGATTCTATACATAGACATAATTTAGAATTTTCTCGAGCCGTACGAGGAGAAAACTTCTTATACGTTTCTAGGGGGGGGGGAGTATTGTTCATCTATCCCAATGAGCCATTTATCGAATCGTTGCAATTGATGTTCGATCCCGACGAGAGGGAAGAGATCTTCGTAAAGTGGGTTTTTATGACCCGATAAAGAATCAAATCTATTTAAATGTTCCTGCTATTCTATATTTCCTTGAAAAAGGTGCTCAACCTACAGGAACTGTTCATGATATTTCAAAAAGGGCGGGGGTTTTTACGGAACTTCGCCCTAATCAACAAATAAAATTCAATTAATGAAATAAAAAAAATGTGGATGATTTGTATATAGCCTTGTATAACCTTTTTGTTTCTTTGCTATTTCCTCTTTTGTTCTATTTATATCATACTAAATTTATTATTGTTACTATAAAAGAGTGTCTTTTATAACGACAAAAATCTATTTATATTTTATTGATATAAATTTTATTGATATATATAAAAATTTTATTGATATATATAAAATAGATAGAAAAAGATTAAGTGAATAAATAAATGAAGTAATCGGG